AAATTACTATAATTCGTCCCCGCCTACGGATCAGTCGACATCTTTGACAAATTTTACGAACGGAGGCCCTTATTTTCATATTTGTAATTCCTTAATTCTTAATCTACTCCTTGGAAGAAAATAAGTCTCTTGCAATTTTGAAATGCGAGTCCCCACGAAAGTCGTGGTAGTGTTGAAAAGGTCACCTAGTCGTTCGACTCTTTGTTGTTGAGTCTATAAATGATACGCCCCTTGGTTGAATCATAACGACTTACTTCGATTTTGACTCTATCTCCTGGTAGTATCCGTATAAAACTACATCGGATCTTTCCTGAAATATAACCTAGAATCAGATCTTCATTATCTAAACGAACCCGGAACATACCATTGGGCAGTGATTCTGTAATTAAACCTTCATAAATCAATTTTTGTTCTTTCATTCCAGGTAATTCCTTTGAAGTTTCAACTCATGGAGGAAGAGTGATATTTGTCTGCTTTTTTTTTTTAACAATTTTAACAATAAGAATAGTAAGTTACCGACCCAATTCGGATACCAGAAAGATCACCATATATAACACAAAATTTCTCCCCCGATTCTTTCTAGTCGAGCTTCTCGGTCTGTCATTATACCTCGAGAAGTAGAAAGAATTACAACCCCCATTCCTCCTAAAATCTTAGGGATTCGTTGATAGTTAGAATAGATTCGTACACCGGGTCGGCTGATACGTTTTAAAATAGTTCTATACGGCCCTTTCCTATGCCTTCTTCTATATCGTAGGGTTGAAACTAAGAAATTTTTGTTCCTTTCTCGGTGTTTCCTCACGTTTTCGATAAAGCCTTCTCGTAGAAGTATTTTCACAATGTTTTCGGTGATATTAGTAGCTGCTATTCGAACCAGTTCTTTGTTATCCATCTCAGCGTTTCGTATAGAAGTTATTATGTCGGTAATAGTGTCCCTACCCATGATGAGCTATAATCATTGGTGCCTCCGAGTTTTTATATTATCAACATGCTCTTTTTTTTTCTTTATCAATTCTTAAGGGTCCATTTTTAAGGGATATACGTGAGACACAATCTACTAATTCATTGAATCTATTTCAGATACATTAAAGATATCGCGGTCTCGTCTATGAGTCGTTATAATACCTCAGGGGCTAATGAGACTATTTTAGTAAAATTCAACTGTCTCAATTCCTGAGCGATCGCACCAAAGACTCGAGTTCCTTTTGGATTGCCTTTTTGATCAATGATAACTGCAGCATTGTCATCATATTTTATTATCATGCCATTGTCACGTTTGAGTTCTTTACATGTACGTACAACTACAGCTCTGATCACTTCTGATCTTTCTAGAGGCATACGAGGCACTGCTTCTTTGATTACAGCAACTATAATGTCACCAATATAAGCATATTGGCGATTACTAGCTCCTATGATTCGAATACACATCAATTTTCGAGCTCCGCTGTTGTCCGCTACATTTAAATGGGTCTGAGATTGAATCATATCTTTTTTTTATCTTTTCTTTCAATGCAAAGAAAGGGCAAAGGAAAAAAGAAATATTGTTTGGCCAGAAAAAAAACAAACCTGCGGTTGGTTTTTCATCAGAAAGACCCCTTTCCTTTGTTTGCACATCCCTATCCCTATTTGACAATAAGGAATTGAGTTCGTATAGGCATTTTGGACGCAGCTATTGAAATAGCTTCTCTGGCTACTTTTTCTGATACCCCAACCATTTCATAAAGTATTCGACCCGGTTTCACGACGGATACCCAATATTCGGGAGATCCTTTCCCCGAACCCATACGCGTTTCCGTTGCTCTTATTGTAACAGGTTTGTCTGGAAATATGCGTACCCATACTTTTCCACCACGACGCGCATACCGTGTCATTGCTCGTCGTCCTGCTTCTATTTGTCTCGATGTGATCCAAGCCGGCTCAAGTGCCTGAAGAGCGTATCTACCAAAACAAATTCGATTGCCTCGATAAGAAACTCCCCGCATTCTTCCTCTATGTTGGTTACGGAATCTGGTTCTTTTGGGGTTATAGTTGAAGGTTTTTTCGCAATTCCATCTCTACTGCAGAACCGGACATGAGAGTTTCTTCTCATCCAGCTCCTCGCGAATGAAACGATTCAATAATATTAGAGATAGGTATTCAATGAATAATACACTGAATCATAGGATTCTTTTTTTGAGATCTAAGATTGTATCCACGAATAGGCGTATAGATATTTCTAGACATATAGAATCTAATTTCATTTAGAATTTCTTTTTGATATGATAACCAATCTTGATTTGGACTTTTATTGAATATCCTAAAACGTTATAAGGCTTTCGCGGGCGAATATTGACTCTTTCAAGATCTGTTTCATCCGAAGGGTCAGTCCATGACCTCTCAGAATAACTGAATTGGTTTCTGGTGCGTTCCGCCATCCCACCCAATGAATGAAACCAATGAATGAAATTCTTAGAATTCGTTTTCAATAGAAGCTTCTGCAGTCACAGGTTCCGTCGTTCCCATCACTTCTTGATGAATGGCTAGGCCCGAACTCTGCAATGGAGCTCTTAATTGAATTTGTTGTTCCTGAGTCAATCTCCTCAGCCTTTCTTGACTTGATGCTCTTTTTTTTTGTTTTAGGTTCTTCATACGTATTGATGCTTTATTACACTGCCTTTTCTGAGATGATTCATAGACCATACATATTGGAATCATATATCATGGATATTCTAGTTCTCTCTTTCTATCACCCTTCCATTTACCCAATCCTTTTCTTTTATTTTTCCTTCACAACCCATAATCAGATTGATTTTTCTTTTATGTAAAAAGATTTCAGTTGCTACAACGATATGATCGATCGATCATAGAGTGACTGGTGCCTTGGATCCAGATAATACGAAGCAATGAGCTGGTTATTAGTTCTATAGTTATTAGTTCTATAGTTATGAGTTCTATAGTTATTAGCTCATATTCCTATTCGGGTATGGGCCGCCCCCCTTTTTTTGAACCCTAACCTAAACCTAAATGAAATAAAAAACCGACGAGTCACACACTAAGCATAGCAATTATACCAAAGGGTCAATCCAATTTTTATTCAATCCTATAGAATAAAAAGAAAAAAAAAGAAGAATTGCTAATTTTTGATTGAACGAAAAAGGATGAAAGAGTTTGTTATTTTGTGTTCCATCGCTGGAGAGAACGGAAATAAAAAGTAAAGTAAAGGATCCTTATTCCGCGCTCGCAAATATCCAAATTTTGATGCCTAATACCCCATAAACCATTCGAACTGTATATGAACAATAATCAATTTTAGCTCGAATGGTTTGTAGCGGAACCCTACCTTCTCTGATCCATTCGACACGTGCAATTTCTTTTCCGTCGATACGGCCTGCAATTTGTACTTGAATTCCTTTTTTATTCCCTTCGGCAATGGTTAATTCAATCGCTTTTTTCATTGCCCTTCGAAATGGAACTCTTTGTTTTAATTGGTTGGCTATGTATTCTGCAAGAATAGTAGGCTGTCCATAAGGCTTTGCAATTATTGTGATAGCAAGGTTGAGTTTTTGGTTCACAGAATGAAACCCTTTTGCTACATTGGTCTGTAATTCTTTGATTCTTTGTGGTTTACCCTCTCTTAAGAATTTTGGGAAGTTTGGGGCGCTTGTATAGATTACGACCTTTATCACATCGATACTTTTTTTAATCTCTATACGTGAAATGAGTGTCTCATCGGAAGGTATTGGTTTTGGTACATAATCCTTGATACAATCATGTACATAATTCTTGATACAATCACGTATTTTTTGATCTTCCTGAAGACCTTTGGAGTAATTTTTTGGTTCTGCAAACCAAAGGGAATGATGTCTTTGGGTTGTACCAAGTCTGAAACCAAGGGGATTTATTTTTTGTCCCATACACCCTCACTGTCCCTATTAGCCCATTTCAATTTCAGTCTGTCCCGATCTATCATATAGAAATACCTCTTTCTTATATCTGTATATTTAGTATATATCTCTATCCATCTTTTTTTAGCCATATTTGATCTTTCGATAGATCTCTCAATACGATAGTTATATGACAGGTGGTTCTTTTTATCGGATAACTATGTCCTCGAGCTCGAGGTTTTAACTTTTTCCTGATAGTACCCCTGTTGACTTCGGCTTTACTAATGATTAAATCTGTTTCCTTTAAACCCATATTGTGACTAGCATTGGCTGCTGCAGAATAAACCAATTTGAAAATGGGATAACATGCTCGATAAGGCATGAGTGCTAATATCAGAAGTGTTTCCTTGTAGGAACGCCCACGAATCTGATCAATGACTCTTCGCGCTTTGTCAGCAGACATACGGATATGTTGACCTAAAGCGTATACTTCTACACCTTGGTCCTTCTTTCTCATAAGGTTCACCTCCCCCGAATGAACGATGAGCACCTAATATTCACTTTATTAATTAACATTAACGACGAGATTTACTATCGTTTCTCGTATGTTCCCGGAAATTAAGAGTCGGTGCAAATTCTCCCAATTTGTGACCTACCATACGCTCTGTTATATAAACAGGCAAATGCTCCTTTCCATTATGAATGGCAATTGTATGTCCGATCATTGTGGGTATAATGGTAGATGCCCGGGACCAAGTTACTATTATTTCTTTTTCCCCCTTCATGTTGAGTTTCTTAATTTTTCCTAATAAATGATTAGCCACAAAAGGATTTTTTTTTGAACGTGTCACAGCTAATTACTCCTATCTTTTTTCTTTTGTAAAGACGAAGAAACATATTCGATGTTCAAGATTTTCCTATTTATTACGTCGACGAAGAATGAAACTATCGCTATATTTATTCCTTTTTCTACTTCTTCTTCCAAGTGCAGGATAACCCCAAGGGGTTGTGGGTTTTTTTCTACCAATGGGGGCCCTCCCTTCGCCACCCCCATGGGGATGGTCTACAGGGTTCATAACCACTCCTCGGACTCCAGGACGTTTACCTAGCCAACGCTTAGATCCGGCTCGACTCAAACTTTTCAGGCTCACCCCAACATTACCCACTTGTCCGACTGTTGCTGAGCAGTTTTGGGATATCAAACGGACCTCTCCGGATGGTAATCTTAATGTCGCCGATTTACCCTCTTTTGCAATCAGTTTTGCTACAGCACCTGCTGCTCTAGCCAATTGTCCACCCTGTCCAAGTGTGATTTCTATGTTATGTATGGCCGTGCCTAAGGGCATATCGGTTGAAGTAGATTCGTCTTTTTGATCAATCAAAACCCCTTCCCAAACTGTACAAGCTTCTTTCCAAAGCATACGGCTTTCTGAATGTCTATGAGGATATCTAGACAGATGGATCCCATATGAATCGTATGATGAAGTATCACATGAGTGGATAGATAGGAATCCAAATCCGCCGAATCTCTCATGTGATGATATTCTACATCCTCGGTCTCCCCGTTCCGTCATCTGGCTTATGTTCTTCATGTAGCATTCAGACCGAATGACTCTATGAAATTACGTCGATACTTCCACATCTTAGGGGTAACGTAGGAGACATCTCTCTTTTTCCCCGGGGGGTAGAATTACCACTGCTTAGCTTTCAATTCGCCTCTGACCATCAAATGAAATGTGAATAACCCCTCTTTTTCTCTTTGAAATAAAGGGCGCTTCCGTTTCTGTCGGTGCTTCAAACAATTTTGTCTTCTCCATATTACCATATCTCTAGAGTCAATAATCTTATATGAGGAACTACTGAACTCAATCACTTGCTGCCGTTCCTCTTCAGTTTTCTGTTGAGGTCTATTCCGTAGAGGTATTCAATATAGGATCAGTGATCGATTTCTAGGTTTCGTCGTAAACCTGATTGGTTGCTTCCAATTACGTAAATCCATGGTTCAAACCGCACTCAAAGGTAGGGCATTTCCCAGTGAGATAGGAACTTCTGTACCCGAAACAACGGTATCTCCAATTCTAGCCCCTCTGGGATGTAAAATATATCTCTTCTCACCATCCCCATAGTGTATGAGACAAATGTGTGCATTTCGATTAGGGTCGTATTCTATGGTTACGATTTTACCAGATATGTCTTTTTCATTCCGTCGAAAATCCATTTTACGGTATAGACGCTTATGGCCTCCCCCTCTATGCCTTGCGGTAATGATTCCTCTCGCATTCCGCCCTTTCCCACAATGACGCTGTCCATAGATCAAATTCTTTCGTCGATTGGATTTCACTCGACTGTCTGCGGCCCCATTGCGTGTGCTCGGGGTAGAAGTTTTGTATAAATGTATCGCCGTGTTATTAAGTATTTTGATTGAAGCTCTTTTCTTTGTAAAAAAGAGGTGGAATAGAATAACCCGGTTGAAGCGTAATGATCATACGTCTATAATGCATTGTCTGTCCCATCATGGGTCCCATTCTTCGACCCTTTCCCGGGAGCCGATGACTAGTCATCGCGACTACTTTAACACCAAAGAAGAGTTCGACCCAATGCTTTATTTCTGTCCTAGTTGATCCTGATTCGACATTAGAAGTATATTGATTCTTCCCCACCAATAACTGATAACTTTTTTCTGTCAATACGGCATATTTGATTCCATCCATAAATCCACTTCCTTCCCTATGAGTTCTAGTATTGATAAGAATTCAAGTTCTTACTGTTCATATGTTATAGTATGAATATACCACACCAATTCTTTCGATATTAAGATTCGAATTAGAATCTACAGAATCGAAAGAATCTCATATAGAACTCTATAGAAATCGAAGATCGGAAACTATCTAAAAACAAGAAAAGAAAAACCAATGTAATATATCCATATATAATACAATTTGCATTTTGAATAGGGATTTTTTTCGTTTTTTTAGTGTTTAGTGTTTTTTTTTTTAGTGTTTTGTTTAGTGTAGTGATGTGTGTTTTTTTTTCATTTTAGCATTTTATGCTATATTTTTTCATTTTTTGATTTTATTTTTTTTTTTATGCTATTGAAAAACAAGAAAAACTAATGTAATATATCCATATATAATACAATTTGCATTTTGATGATGATGATACAGAGCCAGTTCCAATAGACTGAACTTATGAAACGCTCCCATCCCATTGGCGTGCATCCAGTAGGAATTGAACCTACGAATTCGCCAATTATGAGTTGGGCGCTTTAACCATTCAGCCATGGATGCTTGGATCATCATACATCGTGACCAACCAAAACTAACACTTACCAACCATGTTAAAAAAACCGCAGACAGGCTTTGAAGTGAAATTCTGGATCTTCGAATTGAGAGAGCTATTGAGAGAGAGGAAGAATTTTCACGATTTGTTAGATTCCTGGACGAAATTAGATTTAGTTGGATCTTTGACTCACATTTTGTTCCACCAAGAACGTTTTGTGAAACTCTTTGACCCCCGAATTTGGAGTATCCTACTTTCGGGTTCAACAAGCAACCGATCTTTCACGAGCAAAGTTGTAGTACTGGTTAAGGGTGTAGTACTGATTCTAGTAGCGGTCGTTATATCTCGTATGAACCATCAAACTCTGGTCGAAAGAAAAAATCTCTATTTGAGGGGGCTTCTTCCTATACCTATGAATTGCATTGGACCCAGAAATGATACATTGTTTGGTTCTTCCACTAGGTTGGTTGTTTCGCTCCTGTATCTTCCAAAAGGGAAAAAGATCTCTGAGAGTTGTTTCATGGATCCGAAAGAGAGTCCCTGGGTTCTCCCAATAACTCAAAAGTGTATCATGCCTGAATCTAACTGGGGTTCGCGGTGGTGGAGGACCCGGATCGGAAAAAATAGGGATTCTAGTTGTAAGATATCGAAAGAAACCGTAGCTGGAATTGAGATCTCATTCAAAGAGAAAGATATCCAATATCTGGAGTTTCTTTTTGTATCCTATACGACGGCTGATCCGATCCGCAGGGACCACGATTGGGAATTTTTTGATGGCCTTTCTCCGAGGAAGAAGCGAAACAAAATCAACTTGAATTCGGGACAGCTATTCGAAATCTTAGTGAAACACTGGATTTGTTATCTCATGCCTGCTTTTCGTGAAAAAAGACCAATGGAAGGGGAGGGTTTCTTCAAACAACAGGGATCGGATTTTTTGAGGAAGGTATCGAGAGAGAATTGGATTTGGTTAGACAATGTGTGGTTGGTAAACACGGATCGGTTTTTTAGCAAGGTACGGAATGTATCGTCAAATATTCAATATGATTCCACAAGATCTAGTTTCGTTCAAGTAACGGATTCTAGCCAATTGAAAGGATCTTCTGATCAATCCCGAGATCATTTCGATTCCATTAGTAATGAGGATTCGGAATCTCACACATTGATCAATCAAAGAGAGATTCAACAACTCAAAGAAAGATCGATTCTTTGGGATTGGGATCCTTCCTTTCTTCAAACGGAACGAACAGAGATAGAATCAGACCGATTCCCGAAAAGCCTTTCTGGAGATTCCTCAATGTCCCGGCTATTCGCGGAACGTGAGAAGCAGATGATTCGTCATCTGCTTCCGGAAGAAATCGAAGAATTTCTTGGGAATCCTACAAGATCAATTCGTTCTTTTTTCTCTGACAGATGGTCAGAACTTCATCTGGGTTCGAATCCTACTGAGAGGTCCGATCCTAAATTGTTGAAGAAACAACAAGATGTTTCTTTTGTCCCTTCCAGGCGATCGGAACAGAAAGAAATAGTAGATCTATTCAAGATAATTACGTATTTACAAAAGACCATCTCAATTCATCCTATTTCATCAGATCCGGGATGTGATATGGTTCCGAAGGATGAACCGGATATGGACAGTTCCAATAAGATTTCATTCTTGACCCAAAATCCATTTTTGGATTTTTTTCATCTATTCCATGACCGGAACAGGGGGGGGTACACGTTACACCACGATTTTGAATCAGAAGAGAGATTTTCAAAAATGGCAGATCTACTCATTCTATCAATCACCGAGCCGGATCTGGTGTATGATTATGATAGGGTATTTTTTCCCTTTTCTGAGGTATTCAACTCCGGGGATGAATCGAAAAAGAAATCTTTATTGGTTGTACCTCCTATTTTTTCTGAAGATCCAAAACCAAAAAGAGTGGTATTTGCTAGCAACAACATAATGGAGGCAGTCAATCCATATAGATTGATCCGAAATCTGATTCAAATCCAATATAGCACCTATGGGTACATAAGAAATGTATCAAATCGATTCTTTTTAATGTTAATGAATCGATCCGATCGCAACTTCGAATATGGAATGAAAGGGGATCCAATAGGAAATGAGACTCTGAATCATAGAACTAGAATGAAATATACGATCAACCAACATCTCTCGAATTTGAAAAAGAGTCAGAAGAAAGGGTCCGACCCTCTTAGTTCTCGAACCGAGAGATCCCTGAATCGGGATCCTAATGCATATAGATACAAATGGACCAATAATTTCCAGGAACATTTGGAACATTTCATTTCTGAGTCGAAGAGCCGTTTTCAATTTCAAGTAGTGTTCGATCGATATCATCATCATCGAGATCGATTACGTATTCATCGATCTCGATATCGATTACGTATTCATGTGAATCGATTACGTATTCATGTGAATCGATTACGTATTCATCTGAATCGATTACGTATTCATCTGAATCGATTACGTATTCATCTGAATCGAGATCGATTACGTATTCATCTGAATCGATTACGTAGTCATCTGAATCGATTACGTAGTCATCTGAATCGATTACGTAGTCATCTGAATCGATTACGTAGTCATCTGAATCGATTACGTAGTCATCTGAATCGATTACGTATGGATCCGACTCAATATTGGATTGATTGGGCCGAGTTTATGGCCAAACTGTCGAAGTCACATCCCTTTTTGACGAAGTCACCTCGTTTCCTTTTGTCGAAGGCATTTTTCTTTTTGTCGAATTCACTTCCCTTTTGGTCGAAGTCACTTCTCTTCTTTTTGTCGAAGTCACTTCTCTTTTTGTCCTTTTTGTCGAAGTCACTTCCTTTTTTCTTTTTGAGTATCG